AGAATGGAAATGGAATCACGCTCTGTAGGATTTGAACCTACGACATCGGGTTTTGGAGACCCGCGTTCTACCGAACTGAACTAAGAGCGCTTAATTTTCATAAAGAATTTTACGTGACCCCAATACATCGTGCATGCATATACTATATCAATATATCAATATATATTGATATATTGATATTGAGTATGTATGTCCAATTTGAATCGTGATCCCCTGTTACTGCTCATACGATAACTAATAGTTAGGGATAGGGATGACAGGATTTGAACCCGTGACATTTTGTACCCAAAACAAACGCGCTACCAAGCTGCGCTACATCCCTTTCAATTGGTTTCCAGTGTCATTGGAAAGAATCTTTGTTTTGTTTTCCACATTTTTTCTTTTCTCCGTTGATATGATATATATATATATCATCCTGCCATTTTTTTTCTTTCTTTTTAGTTTCATATCCTATATTATAGGATATGAAACTAAAAAGAAAAATATTCTATAGAATCTATAGAACAAAGAATCTATACAATAAGAATAAAATAAGAATATTTAATTAATTAATTAATTAAAAAATAGAATATATAGAGTATAATAATAAAAAGAATAATCTATATAAAAATAAAAAGAATATTCTAGAATATAGAATTTCTACTCTATATAATAATAATAGTAATAGAATTAAGAATAATCAAATTCTTATAATAATCAAAATTATAATAATAAAAGACTTATTATATTATGAAATTAAAAGAAATAGGAAATTCCCCTAAAACGGAAAAATCTTTTTAGGGAATGCTCGGGCAGAAATAGACCTTTTTTTTGTTAAAAAAAAAGATATCTAATGAATCGTTGTACATTTCAATTTGAATTAGGAATTCTGACGACAACAAATACAAGTGGTTATTAACTAAATAACCATCTGATCATATTCCTATATGTAATTATGTATTAAAATTTACAATAAAGAATAAAAAGAAGGAGGATTTTAAATGCGAGATCTAAAAACATATCTCTCCGTGGCACCAGTGGTAAGTACTCTATGGTTCGGGGCTTTAGCGGGCCTCTTGATAGAGATCAATCGTTTATTCCCAGATGCATTGATATTCCCCTTTTTTTCATTCTAGTTATTGGCACGGGAAGGGGTGAAGAAGATTAGAGATCCAATCAAATATCTGTGATTAACCCCCTCTTCTTTATTTCTTTTTTTTTTAGAATTAGAATAGAATAAGTTAGAAAAGAGAAAGAATAAAGGTGGATTCGGCCTCAGCGAAACTCGGAATCTGGCCCAGGCTTCAATTCCATTTCTATTAATAATAGAGTGAGACCAGAAATGGAAATGGAATGGCTAGGGCGGGGCAACAATATCATACAAGAGACTTAAATGAAAACTGAAATACTGTACTGTGATTCGAAATATAGTTCGAAATCATTGTATTACTTAATTATTACTGTACTATTGTACTATATTAATACTATATTAATTACTGTACTATATTAATTGGAACGAAATCTTTCATAATTTGATTTCAAATTCTCAACTTCTACTTTTTTTTGTTCCTTTCTTCTTCTTCGCTTCGAATCCGAAAATAGAAGAATTAAGTGAATCAAAAACCCAAAGGAGGTTCATGGCCAAGGGTAAAGATATCCGAATAACGGTTATTTTGGAATGTACCAGTTGTGCTCAAAATAGTTTTAATAAGGAATCAACAGGTATTTACAGATATATTACTCAAAAGAATCGACACAATACGCCTAGTCGATTGGAATTGAGAAAATTCTGTCCCTGTTGTTGCAAACATATGATTCATGCAGAGATAAAGAAATAGATAAAATTAATCGCGTCTGTGTCACCCTTCCAAAGGAACATGAAAAATGATCTATTTTTCATATATATTCTATAAATTATATATAGAACTTTTTATAACATATATTTCATTATATAACAACATATATTAAAAAAAATAAATAATAAATAAATAAAAAGAAAAATATAAATAAAACAAATCCTTTTTTGTAAGAAATAGGATTTTCGGGATAGGAATAAACAAACTATGGATAAATCTAAGCGACTCTTTCTTAAATCCAAGCGATCTTTTCGTAGGCGTTTGCCCCCGATTCAATCGGGGGATCGAATTGATTATAAAAACATGAGTTTAATTAGTCGATTTATTAGTGAACAAGGAAAAATATTATCTAGACGCGTGAATAGATTGACCTTAAAACAACAACGATTAATTACGATTGCTATAAAACAAGCTCGTATTTTATCTTCGTTACCTTTTCTTAATAATGAAAAAAGATTTCTTAATAATGAAAAACAATTTGAAAAAAGCCAGTCGACCGCTAGAACTAGTACTACTGGTCTTAAAAAAAAAAAAAAATAACTCTTCAATTGAATTCAAATTTGAATCTAAACTCAAATCAAATGTGGATTGATGTTTTGTTCGAAAACTACGACAATCCAATTTGGGTTGTTGTGTTGTAAGAAAAAAAGATAATCGGTGAAGAAGAATAAATCTTTTTTTTTATTGAGCGTGGTTGTTCATTTTGATGATTTTATCATAATCAAATCATATGAATTCTATTTTATCATACAAATCTCTACTCTATTACCTTCCCGGAGTTCAGTCTCCGGGGAATTTTTATTTTATGATCTCGTTGGCAATCATAAAAAGACAATTTCCTTTTAATATAGCTATTTGTGCAACTATTTTACGATTAAGAAGCAATTGCCTCTTGTACAGATTATACATTAAATTATGATAACTGTGGTATATTTTTTTTGGATTCTTACCAATTACTGCATTTATTCGACTGATCCACAAACCGCGAAAATCTCTTTTTTTCCTATCTCTATCCCGATGAGCCGAAACCAAAGCTTTTATTTTTTGTTGAGTAATAGTTCGAGTAAGTCTTGAATGAGCCCCGCAAAAGCTTGAAGTAAATAAACGAATTTTTGTCCTCCGTTTCCGAACTATATATCCTCGTTTAATTCTGGTCATTGAATAAATGAGACTTTGATGAATAACTATTTGATTTCTTTTCTTTCAGTTATTCTTTTCCCCTTCCTAGTCTATTAATAACAAAAATATATTCTTCCAATGTATAAAATTAAAATTCCAAAGGCTTTTGCTACTATAACCAACCTTCCCAACCACGATTTTTTTTCTTTTTATTTCTAAGCATTTAACCTCGAAATAAGAAATTGTATTGATACTAGGTATCAAAAAAACATAGTAAATTAAATAGAAATAGAGAAAGAAATGGTGGGTTCCATCGTTTCTATAATTACTTTTTAAACGGCGAGGTCCTCTATATACACCGGAGCCCCTTCCTTCATTTAATCAATGTTATTGTTAACTTGTATAGTTCACATTCTTTGGCTCTACTTATGAAATATCTAGTAATAGGTCTTTCACAACGAAATCTAGCTATACAGTAACGGCATTTAAGTATGAAGATTAGCTGGGTAGTTGACCCTCTTAGTCCGTTCTTGCAAAAATAAGGGCATCATTTTTCCGCTTTTTAATTGAAATAGGATTTTCCCCGCTTAATGGATAACCATTTGCTACCAATGGGGAAGTCTTTCTCATCTTAAATTGCAAATTGAGGTGATTGGGTTTGCACCAATCGAAACCATAAATTTGATACACAATAGAAGAATATATATATATTTAATATATTTTTTTAGATTTTTTTTTTTAAGTTAAGATAGTGAATGAAAGAACTCCATTCACACTATCTTAACCGATCACCGATACTGGAATAATTTATTTCCTTTCTTTTGTCTTAGTCTATGATCTGAACGAGTCGCACATACACCCTAATACACGTTCCTCGGCGCTGAGGGCATCCCCGAAGAGCGGGGGATTTCGTGACATTTCGGATTGGCTGTCTTGTGTTTCTAATAAGTTGTTTCATAGTTGGCATGGTGAGTCGTATAGATAATGAGCTGGTTTAGATCAATCCTAACCCGATTTAATGAATTAATCTATTTAATGAATAAATAGATTAATTCATTAAATCGGGTAATAAGATTAAGAAGATAAATAAAAAATAAAATCTCAAATCGTGTAGTTGCGAAAAATCCGTGGTGCAAATTTTTTATTCAACCGCTACAAGATCAACAATTCCGTGGGCTTGGGCTTCTGCTGCTGACATAAAAACATCCCTTTCCATGTCTTCGGATATAAGCCATAGGGGTTTGCCTGTTCTTTGTACATAAACCCTTGTGATAGTTTCGCGCAGTTTCAGTAGTTCTTCCGCTTCCAGGATAAATTCTCCGGTTTGTGCCTCATAAAAAGAACTAGCGGGTTGATGGATCATTACCCTGATGATAGAACATCATAAAGGTTTTCTCTATCTCGCATGATAAGGCGAGAGGAATAAATAATAATAAAAAAAAAACAAACAAAGATAGAATTGAAGAACTGTACAGGCATCTTTTGCCTAAAGCATACGGCTTTACTATGAATTTATTTTGACCTTCCATCGAATAAATAGAAAATATACTGGGCCTATCAGACCCAGATCATTAAATGATCCAATAACCATCCCTCCTTTTTTAGAGTATTTCAAAAAATACTATGATGGTTCCCTTGCTTTATTATTTCGTCTGTTATTCAGCAATTTCCAAGTTTCGTTTTTTTCTTTCATATTCTTTCATAACATAACATAAATATTGTTAAAAGCTTTCCGGTGTGAAAACTGAAAACAAAAAACTTTGTGACACTGAAATAGTAGGCTCCCGATAGATCAGATAAAATTGTAAATACGCTTTTTTCATAGTACTTTTTCGATACAAAATCGAATGGTTTTGAAAAAAAAAATTTGCATATCGAACTCGAAGTGCCATGCTATTATTACTTAATATTCATATGGCGAAGGCATAGTCTTTTATTTGAGAAAGAAAAGACTCATTGGCACCAAGCGTGAGGGAATGCTAGACGTTTGGTAATTTCTCCTCCTGCCAAAATAAAGGATCCCATTGAAGCGGCTAATCCCATGCATACTGTCTGTACATCTGGTTGTACAAATTGCATAGTATCATAAATAGCTATTCCGGGTATTACCCATCCGCCCGGAGAGTTTATAAACAGATACAAATCTTTGTTATCGTGCTCTATACTGAGATAGACCATAAGGCCAATAAGTTGATTCGATATTTCACTATCAACCTCTTGGCCTAAAAAAAGTAGTCTTTCCCGATAAAGTCGGTTGATTAGGATACAATTTTATCCCTTAAGAGCCGTACATGCACCTTTTGATGCATACGGTTCACCAAAAATCGCAAAAAGGAATCAATGTGTAAATTTCAACGCTCTTTCCTTTTTCATAATGGACTTTTTCGAACTTCTAACGAAAGGTCTTTTTCTTACATTTTTCAAGAAAGACGACTTTTGACCCCTTATATCTATATTATATATCTATATTTATATATCTATATTATATCTATATTAATCTATATTATATTATAATAGAATATAAGAAAAAAAAAATACTGTACTAACCTTATTGAACTAACTTCTCATTGATGTATTGTTTTCATCGAGATCGGATCCAAATCGCAATGTAATTTTCTTGTTTCTGAATGAGCTTCTTCAATTCTTTAATTCTTTTAGGTTTCTGTTCCTACTCGGAGTAAAGATCTGCCCGATTTGGATTTGCACATATAGGACAAATACTGCAATACCACGTCTTTTTGATACGACTTCCCTTTTTCTGAATTTCTTATTTCATGTTTTCTGCAAAATATATGACATGATAAAAGTAGTAATCGTAGATATATTACCAATTGGTTTTTTTTCTAAACAGAGCCTGGATGCTTCACTTTATTGGTCCAACCAAGCCAACCATAAATTATTCTAAATTTAGAATAGTAATCTGGATACCCCCCCAAAAAAACCAAAAAATCGATCTAATTGCACTTCATTACACTTCACGCTCAAAATTTTTGATGATTCAATCAATCTTTTGGGGGGTGAAAGAGAGGATATCTCGATCGGGGGAGAGAACGGGGAAATCCCATATGGCTCAATATATCTGAAAAGTCACACTATATGTCAACCCAAGATGCATCTTCCTCTCCAGGACTTCGAAAGGGTACTTTTGGAACACCAATAGGCATTAAATGGAGAAAAAGAATGGAGTAGAATATCTCACTTTGATGTGGAAACGTAAGAATGGGTTTATTGTGTTAAAAAAGATTTGTCTTTATCATATTGTATTTATAAATCATAAATAAAAAGGGAAGACCAAATGAATAAAGGAAAGTTCTTACGAATAGGTCCTTTGAGTGATAAACAAATATGTCTGCATTCATTGATATAAACACTCATATAAAATAGGGCAACCCCCCCCCACCATTGCGTATTGTTACTTATCGGGTATAGAATAGATCTGCTTCTTTTTGTTCCTACGAAGATAATTGTTCCATTATTACTAAAAAACTAGAACAAATATTAATCCTTTACCCGAGAGAATCTACTGAAAAAGGGGGGGTCCATAGTATAATTTTTTCCAGTGCAATAAAGTTACATAGTGTCTATTTTTTGTTGATATAAGAGGTATTCTCATGGGTTTGCCTTGGTATCGTGTTCATACCGTTGTATTAAATGATCCCGGCCGTTTGCTTTCTGTCCATATAATGCATACAGCTCTGGTTGCTGGTTGGGCCGGTTCGATGGCTCTATATGAATTAGCAGTTTTTGATCCCTCTGATCCTGTTCTTGACCCAATGTGGAGACAGGGTATGTTCGTTATACCCTTCATGACTCGTTTAGGAATAACCAATTCGTGGGGCGGTTGGAGTATCACAGGGGGGACTATAACGAATCCGGGTATTTGGAGTTACGAAGGTGTGGCCGGGGCACATATTGTGTTTTCGGGCTTGTGCTTTTTGGCGGCTATCTGGCATTGGGTCTATTGGGATCTGGAAATCTTTTGTGATGAACGTACAGGAAAACCTTCTTTGGATTTGCCAAAAATTTTTGGAATTCATTTATTTCTTGCAGGGGTGGCTTGTTTTGGTTTTGGCGCATTTCATGTAACAGGATTGTATGGTCCTGGAATATGGGTGTCCGATCCTTATGGACTAACCGGAAGGGTACAACCCGTAAATCCCGCATGGGGTGTGGAAGGTTTTGATCCTTTTGTTCCGGGGGGAATAGCCTCTCATCATATTGCAGCAGGAACATTGGGCATATTAGCGGGCCTTTTCCATCTTAGTGTGCGTCCACCCCAACGTCTATACAAAGGATTGCGTATGGGAAATATTGAAACCGTCCTTTCCAGCAGTATCGCTGCTGTCTTTTTTGCAGCTTTTGTTGTTGCTGGAACTATGTGGTATGGTTCAGCAACTACCCCGATTGAATTGTTTGGTCCCACTCGTTATCAATGGGATCAGGGATACTTCCAGCAAGAAATATATCGAAGAGTTGGTGCTGGGCTAGCCGAAAATCAAAGTTTATCAGAAGCTTGGTCTAAAATTCCTGAAAAATTAGCTTTTTATGATTACATCGGCAATAATCCGGCAAAGGGGGGATTGTTTAGAGCGGGCTCAATGGACAATGGAGATGGAATAGCCGTCGGTTGGTTAGGACATCCTATCTTTAGAGATAAAGAGGGGCGTGAACTTTTTGTACGTCGTATGCCTACTTTTTTTGAAACATTTCCGGTTGTTTTGGTAGACGGAGACGGAATTGTTAGAGCCGATGTTCCTTTTCGAAGGGCAGAATCGAAGTATAGTGTCGAACAAGTAGGTGTAACTGTTGAGTTCTATGGTGGCGAACTCAATGGAGTCAGTTATAGTGATCCCGCTACTGTGAAAAAATATGCTAGACGTGCTCAATTGGGTGAAATTTTTGAATTAGATCGTGCTACTTTGAAATCGGATGGTGTTTTTCGTAGCAGTCCAAGAGGTTGGTTTACTTTTGGACATGCTTCGTTTGCTCTGCTCTTCTTTTTCGGACACATTTGGCATGGTGCTAGAACCTTATTCAGAGATGTTTTTGCTGGTATCGACCCAGATTTGGATGCTCAAGTAGAATTTGGAGCATTCCAAAAACTTGGAGATCCAACTACAAGAAGACAAGTAGTCTGATAGAACATTCTTTTGTTCCTTTTCGACTTTATTTTATTTTGTTTTTGTTGTGATTTGAATTTGACATAGGGAACCGGATAAATCTTGATTTGAATCATTGCATTTTGTTTTACTCTTGTTCTTTCTTTTTCTTTATCCGGGAGAGGATCCCCCAAAAACAGGTATGAAAGCTATAATTGTAAACCACGATCAAATCTATGGAAGCATTGGTTTATACATTCCTCTTAGTCTCGACTTTAGGAATAATTTTTTTCGCTATCTTTTTTAGAGAACCCCCTAAAGTTCCAACTAAAAAGATGAAATGATTTTTAATTATCTCAATTGAAGTAATGAGCCTCCCAATATTGAGATATTGGGAGGCTCATTACTTCAACTAGTCCCCATGTTCTTCGAATGGATCTCTTAGTTGTTGAGAGGGTTGCCCAAAAGCAGTATATAAGGCATACCCAGTAAAACTTACAAGTAAACCAGATATAGAGATGGCAACTAGGGTTGCTGTTTCCATTATTATATAATTTCAAGACCACAATGGATCTGATAAGATCCTTTATTTACAGCGGAATGGTATACAAAGTCAACAGATCTCAATGAATAAAAAATAGGACTTATGGCTACACAAACCGTTGACGGTAGTTCTAGATCTGGTCCAAGACGAACTGTTGTAGGGGATTTATTGAAACCATTGAATTCAGAATATGGTAAAGTAGCTCCGGGGTGGGGAACTACTCCTTTGATGGGTGTTGCAATGGCTCTATTTGCGATATTTCTATCTATTATTTTGGAGATTTATAATTCGTCCATTTTACTGGACGGAATTTCTATGAATTAGATTCACAAGAACCGACTAACTAGCTTTTCAATAGAAAGTCAAGTTAAGCATTTAGGTCTTTGATTTTTAGCCCATTCCTTTTTGATTTGGTAGTTCGACCGTGGAATTTCTTTGTTTCTGTATTTCCGGAATATGAGTGTGTGACTTGTTATAATTGATCCTATTGATAGTACAGAACATAAAATAGATCTGTCATCTTGATAGAGATGGTTTTACCCCATCAGATATTTATTCTAGTATCTGGAGCACGGAATATAGAAAATAGATTCGAAAGTATTAGAACTATGATTCATACTTAATATTTAGACCTCGCAACCGGACTTAAAAATCTTTTTCAAAGAGTTAGAAGTTAAGTTATAATAAATCGAAAGATTTTGATTCTTTCAAACGGCCACCGCTTATCTTTATTTTGATCAAAGGACAAACCTTTCTTTGGATTTTTTTCATTATATCTATTCATTGAATATGTGATGATCCAGTAGTTCTTACTCAGGGAATTTTTGGGCTTAGATTAAAGGTTTTTTTTTCAATCATCGTGGTTCTGGTATGAATCTGAGGTTTTTTTTAATTGATTCATAGGGTCTTAACAAGAGAATTCCTATCAAATAATAAAGAAGACAGCAGTAAAGTCGCATTACACACACAAATAAAAAATAACACAAATAAAAGAAAAAATGAAGTAAATAGAATATTCAAGAGGCCTGTAACGATCAAGATAAAGACGAGTGAGCCGACTTGAGATTTTGGCATTATAACCACAAAGAATAGCTTTCGGATTTCTACTTTTTCTTATCTTCAGAGAAGATTGGAATCATAGGATTAAGTTAAGAGGTTTCAAACTTTCTATTACACATATCCGTTTCCGTTACAACCAGTATTGGGGTATTTCTGTTTGAGCCGTACGAGATGAAATTCTCATATACGGTTCTCAGGGGGGAGTTCCCTTGGTTTACCTATCTCAATAAAGTCTATGATTGGTTCGAAGAACGTCTTGAGATTCAGGCGATTGCCGACGATATAACTAGTAAATACGTTCCTCCTCATGTCAACATATTTTATTGTTTAGGAGGAATTACACT